ATCCTATTTACTAGTACTGATCATTCATACTGCAAAGCGGTTTTCTTGCTTTTTTTGTGTCAGCTCATGATCTAAACGAGTCGCACATACACCCTAGTACATGTTCCTCGACGCTGAGGACATCCCCGAAGCGCTGGGGATTTCGTGACATTTCGAATTGGCTGTCTTGTATTTCTAATAAGTTGTTTAATAGTTGGCATGTTGAATCATATACATAGCATAATGGGCTGGTTTAGATTGATCCTAACCGGATGATTATCAATTTTGTCTATTTAATAGAATAGTAAACTCGGAGATAAAATATCAAATCGCGGATTTGCACAAAATCCATTTTTTTCATTCAACTGCTACAAGATCAACAATTCCATAAGCTTGGGCTTCTGTTGCTGACAGAAAAACGTCTCTTTCCATGTCTTCAGATACAACCCATAATGGTTTGCCCGTTCTTTGTACATAAACCCTTGTGAGGGTTTCGCGTAGTTTGAGCAGTTCTTCCGCTTCCAGGATAAATTCTCCCGTTTGCGCCTCATAAAAAGAACTAGCAGGTTGATGGATCATTACCCTGATGATAGAAGGGTTCTCTATCCGGTGTGATGAAACGAACAGAAAAGAAAGATAAAGAAAAATAGGAAAAAGATAGAATTGAACAACCGTACGGGCATCATCTTTTGTGCATTGCATACGGCTCTACAATTAAATTGACCCTTACCTTTCGATTCAAGAAAGATAAAAATAGAAGCTATCAGCCCCAGATAGGAGGTAAATGATCAAATTGCCACCCTTCCTTTCGGGGGAGTTCAAAAATACTATGATGGCTCCGTTGCTTTCTATTTTAAAATAGATTCTATTTTTTGTCTTTGATTCAGCAATCCCAAAGTTTCTTTTTGATCCAAGCAAAAAAGTAAAAATCTTGTTTTTTTCGCACTCTTTTTTTTTATAACATAAATCTTGTTAAGAGCCCTTCAGTGTGAAAACAAAAAAAGTTTGTGACGCTGAATTGGACTTCCGATAGATAAGATAAACTCGGAAATACCTTTTATATCATACTACTCTCTCGATATATAATCGAATCTTTTGAAAAAAACAATACAAAAATTTTTCATATCGAACTCGAAGTGCCATGCTATTATTACTTAATATTCATATGGCGAAGGCATAGTTTTCTTTTTTCTCTCAAATAAAAAACCTCATTGGCGCCAAGCGTGAGGGAATGCTAGACGTTTGGTAATTTCTCCTCCAACCAGGATAAAAGATCCCATTGACGCAGCTAATCCCATGCATATTGTATGGACCTCTGGTCGCACAAATTGCATAGTATCATAAATAGCTACTCCAGGTATTACCCATCCGCCAGGAGAGTTTATAAACAAATACAGATCTTTGGTATCATCCTCGATACTGAGATATACCATAAGACCAATAAGTTGATTAGAGATCTCGCTATCAACTTCTTGGCCTAAAAAAAGTAATCTTTCGCGATAAAGTCGGTTGAGTAGGGTAAAATTGTATCCCTTAGGAACCGTACGTGCACCTTTTGATGCATACGGTTCAACAAAAATTGCGAAAAAAAATAATAATCAATGTATAGATTCCAGTCCTCTTTCTTTTTTCCTATTCTTTTTCATAGCAGGTTTTTTCTAACTTCTAACGAAAGGGCTTTTTCTTTGATTTTTCAATAAAGACAGATTTTGACTTCTTTTTTTTCTTCCTTATAATAGAAAAAAGCCAAAAACCTTATCGAATTAACTTCTCATTGATGTATTGTTTCATCGAAATTCAATCCAAATTACGATGGTATTTTCTTGTTCCTGAGTGGGCCTCTTTCATCTTTTTAGGTTTATGCTCTACTCCGGGTAAAGATCCGCCCGATTTTGATTTGCACATATAGGACAAATCTTCCCATCACCATTTCTTTTTGTTATGACTTTACAAATAACAAACAGGAATCATTTATGATACACGTAGTAATCATAGAAATATTACCAATTGGGTTTTTTCTAAACGGAGCCTGGATACTTCATTTTTTGAGTCCAACCAAAGCCAACCATAAATTCTTCTAATTAATAAAAGTACTATGAATTCCCCCAAACAATGCATCTAATTGCACTTCACGCTCCAATTTTTTGATGATTCAATTTTTCTTTCTTGGGCGAAACAGAGGATATCTCAATCGGGGGAGAGAACGGGGAAATCCCATATGACCCACTATATCTGACAAGTCGCACTATACGTCAACCCAAGATGCATCTTCCTCTCCAGGACTTCGGAAAGGTACTTTTGGAACACCAATAGGCATAAATTGAAAGAAAAAAGAACTAAATACTATATTTCACTTTGATGTGGAAACGTAACAATATGGTTTTATTGTCTTTAGAATAATAGAATAATAATATTGGCTCTATCATATTTATTTTATGCATAGATTAGAAAAATTCAGAAAGAAAGACAAAATAAATAAAGGAAAGTTTTTACGAATAGGTCCTTCTAATGATAAATAAGGATGAACACGTTGACTCATAGAAAATGGTATCAATCTCCCATTGCGTATTGGTACTTATCGAGTATAGAATAAATCTGTTTCTCTTTGTTCCTACGAACATAATTCTTCCATTATTACGAACAGAATAGAATAAATATTAACCTAACCCTTGTTAGAAAAAAATCCACTGAACAAGGAAGGTCCATAGGATAGTCATAGTATAGTCTTTTCCAATGCAATAAAGTTACGTAGTGTTTATTTTTCTTTGATAAAGGGGTATTTTCCATGGGTTTGCCTTGGTATCGTGTTCATACCGTTGTATTGAATGATCCCGGCCGGTTGCTTTCCGTTCATATAATGCATACAGCTTTGGTTGCTGGTTGGGCGGGCTCGATGGCTCTGTATGAATTAGCAGTTTTTGATCCTTCTGACCCTGTTCTTGATCCAATGTGGAGACAGGGTATGTTCGTTATACCCTTCATGACTCGTTTAGGAATAACCAATTCATGGGGAGGTTGGAGTATCACAGGAGGGACTGTAACAAATCCAGGGATTTGGAGTTACGAAGGTGTAGCTGGGGCACATATTGTGTTTTCTGGCTTATGCTTTTTGGCAGCTATCTGGCATTGGGTCTATTGGGATCTAGAAATATTTTCTGATGAACGTACAGGAAAACCTTCTTTGGATTTGCCCAAGATCTTTGGAATTCATTTATTTCTCTCCGGGGTGGCTTGCTTTGGTTTTGGTGCATTTCATGTAACAGGCTTGTATGGTCCTGGAATATGGGTATCCGATCCTTATGGACTAACCGGAAAAGTCCAACCTGTAAATCCGTCGTGGGGCGTGGAAGGTTTTGATCCTTTTGTTCCGGGAGGAATAGCTTCTCATCATATTGCAGCAGGTGCATTGGGTATATTAGCGGGTCTATTCCATCTTAGCGTGCGACCACCACAACGTCTATACAAAGGATTGCGTATGGGAAATATTGAAACCGTACTCTCCAGTAGTATCGCGGCTGTCTTTTTTGCAGCTTTTGTTGTTGCTGGAACTATGTGGTATGGTTCAGCAACTACCCCTATCGAATTATTTGGGCCCACTCGTTATCAATGGGATCAGGGTTACTTCCAACAAGAGATATATCGAAGAGTTAGCGCCGGGCTCGCAGAAAATCAAAGTTTCTCAGAAGCCTGGTCTAAAATTCCTGAAAAATTAGCTTTTTATGATTATATCGGAAATAATCCGGCAAAAGGAGGATTATTCAGGGCAGGCTCAATGGATAATGGAGATGGAATAGCGGTTGGATGGTTAGGACACCCTATCTTTAAAGATAAAGAAGGGCGTGAGCTTTTTGTACGTCGTATGCCTACTTTTTTTGAAACATTTCCAGTCGTTTTGGTAGACGGCGACGGAATTGTTAGAGCTGATGTTCCTTTTAGGAGGGCAGAATCGAAGTATAGTGTTGAACAAGTAGGTGTAACCGTTGAGTTCTATGGCGGCGAACTCAATGGAGTCAGTTATAGTGATCCTGTTACCGTAAAAAAATATGCTAGACGTGCTCAATTGGGTGAAATTTTTGAATTAGATCGTGCGACTTTGAAATCCGATGGTGTTTTTCGTAGCAGTCCAAGGGGTTGGTTTACTTTTGGGCATGCTTCCTTTGCTTTGCTCTTCTTCTTCGGACATATTTGGCATGGTGCTAGAACCTTGTTCAGAGATGTTTTTGCTGGTATTGACCCAGATTTAGACGCTCAAGTAGAGTTTGGAGCATTCCAAAAACTTGGGGATCCAACTACAAGAAGGCAGGCAGTCTGATACAAAACCACTTTGGTTTCTTTCGCCTCTATTTTTTTGAGGGAATTTTACATAGAGTACTGGAGTGAATTTGAATCACCGCTTTTTGATTCTTGCTCTTTCGAGATGATTACCAAAATAAAAAAAAGAAAAAACAAACAGGTAGGGAAGCTATAATTGTAAACCGCGATCAAATTTATGGAAGCATTGGTTTATACATTCCTTTTAGTTTCGACTCTAGGAATAATTTTTTTCGCTATTTTTTTTCGAGAACCACCTAAAGTTCCAACTAAAAAGACTAAATGATTTTTGATTCTCTCAATTGAAGTAATGAGCCCCCCAATGTTGGGAGGCTCATTACTTCAATTAGTCCCCGTGTTCCTCGAATGGATCTCTTAGTTGTTGAGAAGGTTGCCCAAAAGCGGTATATAAGGCGTACCCGGTAAAACTTACAAGTAAACCAGATATAAAGATGGCGACTAAGGTTGCTGTTTCCATTATGATTATATAATTTCAAGACCCCAACGGATCTATCATAAGATCGTTTATTTACAACGGAATGGTATACAAAGTCAACAGATCTCAATGAATACAATAGGATTTATGGCTACACAAACTGTTGAGAACAGTTCTACATCGGGCCCAAGACGAACTACTGTAGGGAGTTTATTAAAACCATTGAATTCGGAATATGGTAAAGTAGCTCCCGGGTGGGGAACGACTCCTTTAA